TCTCATTAGACAACCACTATCTCTATATCATTTCTCATAGAAAGTGCGTATACACTTAACAAAACATCTTCTTCTTTGAACAATAAAGAGGGAAAGAAATAAAAAAAAGTCTAGTCTTTCTCAGTATCTATCTATAAAGATAGTAAGAGCTCATTCCATTGATTGAAATAGAAAATTTCGGAAGAATTTTAGGTTAGAAGAAATTTCCAATCATCGGAATCCCTTTCTTTTCGAAATACAAACACGGGAATCACTGAAATATCTCTTTGAGAGAAAGAGTATGATTCATATCATAGATAACTCCATTGGAGTCCAATGGGATTCAAAATTCAGAGATTTTGATTTTAAATAGTTCAAAACGCGTTGCAGAACGATCTATAAAACAATTGATACGGTTTGATTCCTCAACTCAATTAGTAGTACTTCTAGAGCCCACTTCTTCCCCACACTACGAGTGAAAGGGAAAATGTAAAGACTACCATTAAAGCAGCCCAAGCGAGACTTACTATATCCATGTGAATTATGTCCCCTATCTCTATAAATACGAAGGAATTTTTCCATTATTCCTCCCTAATAATAGTGGAATCCATGGCGCAGAGTCAAAAAGGGATTCTGACCGAACACTATCGAGAAACCAATCCAATAAATCGATTATGATTTCGAATCGGGAAAGATTAAACACAAGCAAAATACGTAGTAAGATCCGAAGGGAATGGGAACATGTAGGAATAATAAGGCCTATTCTTTTTTTGTTTTGTTGACCTTAGTAAGTAAAAACAGACAAGGGAGAAATCACGAAAAACCAGAAATCTCTATCTATTACAGAACTCTATTTCCCCATTTGATCCGCTACCCTCCTTCCCCATTATCGCTCTGAAAGAGGGGGCTTGTCTAGGGGTTGCCGCAAAGAAATTCTTTCTGTTTGCCCCTTTTTCTATAAAAGTAAATTATCAATCCAATCTAATATTGGTTGGATACCTGAGCACTCGGAGATTCTCGCGAGTCCGTCGTATATTGCACCTCCTTCCAAAACTCTTAATTGAATCAGATTTCCTATTCAGGCTCCACAATCTGATTCAAGATCCAGTCATTAAACACTCCCTTAGTAATAGAAGGGAATCGTGAAGTCTTGATAGACCCTCTACCAGTAGATTCGAATATTTCCTTGAATCCTAGATGCGAAGGAGCATTCACACTCTTTTTGTTTAGAAAACCCTCAGACCACATGCTTAGAATCAACAAAGCATTAACAGTCTGTTTCCTCTGCTTCTAACGGGGAAGAATTCTGCGAGTTCTATAAGTGGAACCGAAGAGAAGAAGAGATTTCGAGTTTTTTTGTTGATCAGGCGACACCCGGATTTGAACTGGGGAAAAAGGATTTGCAGTCCCCCGCCTTACCACTCGGCCATGCCGCCAAAATAATACAAAATAGATGAAAATTTTCCCAGATTGCTGAAGTTTTATTGTACTTGGATTTTGACTCCTGTTTTCCTTAATCCTTTTCCTAAAAGAAAGACCCTTTTTGGATTTTATCCATCCCTTCGATTGATTGTATAGTATTGGAAAATCCACAATGCTAAAAACATTCTCTGGCTTTTCTATTGAGAAATCAAATGTGGATTTTCAGCCGACAAACTTGAACCATTAACTATTGACTGCTTAGTTCGAATTAATGACGATTCTGGGATTTGAATCACAAATTGTGTTTTCCTAATGACATAAGAAAATACAAATTGAGACAGAACTAATCAGTATTTATTTTTTCAATCAAAAAATCCTTCTCAATTTCAATTATAACAAAACATATCAGTATATGTAAACCCCAGAACATAAATTGTTACACAGATATCTATTATTTAGATATATTGTCTATAGGTAATTATCATAAAATTATCCTACTTCACTTCAATTTTGCATTAAATAGAAATTCTCTTTTGATAGAACACGACCCGGACTGTCCCGAATAGAACCAGCAATAAAAGAGAAGTCGGATATTATAGCTATCCGCATACGTGTTTAATAAGTGCAACCCTTCTTATACACTTCAAATCATATTCTATTCAAAAATCAGTAAAGTAAAGTAGAAATATTTCTCTTCTCTGCGAATTGTTTTTTTTTGAATAACGAAATCTCTAACATAAAGACGGTTAAGTGCTAAAAAAATGGATCCTATGTTGTTTCTGATTTTTCTGTCTTTGTATTTATCTCCCAAATACCGAATCCTTTTATTTTTCTCAAATTCGAATATGTAATATCATAATAATGGTATAATTGAAATCCTTTTTGTTTTTTGTTTTGCTATTATATACAAAACCTTATGACTTTAACTTTAATAAGTCTAAGTGACAGAATTCTGTTTCTAGGACTGTTTTATCAATTCCTTTCCATTTTGATCTGTTGCAACTTCCAATTTAAGTAGAAAATTCTCTTTATTCCTCCGTTCAAACGTAGTTCATACATTTCATTCCAAATATGGAGTTGGATAAAATTTCATGTGATT